GTAATGAACCTATTCTAAATGATGCGGAGAAAAGGATTCCTAGTTGGAGTGATAGTGGCAGTTATAGTTTCGGTAATATTAATTATCTAGATTATTTATTTGATAGCAGAAATATTTTTAGTTTGATCTCTGATGATACTTTTTTAGTTAAAAATAGTAATGGTGACAGTTATTCTGTATATTTTGATATTGAAAATCAGATTTTTGAGATTGACAATGCTAATTCTTTTTTGAATGAACTAGAGATACTTTTTTATAGTTATTTGAATAGTGAGTCTAAGAGTAGCAATTACTACTATTATTATTCCATGGATGATACTCAATCTAATTGGAATAATCACATTAATAGTTGCATTGATAGTTATCTTCGTTTTGAAATCAGTCTTAATAGTGACATTTACAGTGGTATCGACAGTTACATTTATAGTTTCATTTGTACGGAAAGTCAAACTATAAGTAGTATTGAAAGTGAAAATTCGAGTAGTACTAGTAGCAGTTATCTCAATGAAAGAGGAATATCTAATGATTTCGATATAAATACAAAATACAGAGAGTTATGGGTTCAATGCGAGAATTGTTATGGATTAAATTATAAAAAATTTTTTTTTTCAAAAATGAATATTTGTGAATACTGCGGATATCATTTGAAAATGAGTAGTTCAGATAGAATCAAACTTCTTATTGATCCTGACACTTGGGAGCCTATGGATGAGGATATGGTCTCTATGGATCCCATTGAATTTAATTCAGAAGAGGAACCTTATACAGATCGCATCTTTTTTTATAAAAAAAAAACGGGTTTAACTGAAGCTGTTCAAACGGGCATAGGTCAACTAAATAGTATTCCCATAGCAATTGGAGTTATGGATTTTCAGTTTATGGGAGGTAGTATGGGATACGTAGTAGGTGAGAAAATAACCCGTTTGATCGAGTATGCTATTAATCGATCTCTACCTGTCATTATTGTGTGTGCTTCTGGAGGAGCACGCATGCAAGAAGGGAGTTTGAGCTTGATGCAAATGGCTAAAATATCTTCTGCTTCATATGATTATCAATCAAATAAAAAGTTATTCTATGTATCAATCCTTACATCTCCTACAACTGGCGGAGTTACAGCAAGTTTTGGTATGTTGGGAGATATCATTATTGCTGAACCTAATGCCTATATTGCGTTTGCGGGCAAAAGAGTAATTGAACAAACATTGAAAAAGACAGTACCTGACGGTTCACAAGAGGCTGAGTATTTATTCGATAAGGGCTTATTCGACCCAATCGTACCACGTAATCTTTTAAAAGGTGTTCTCAGTGAGTTATTTCAACTACAGGGTTTCCTTCCCTTGAATCAAGATTAAAAAAAAAAATAAAATATAAAAACAAATCAAATTCAAATATAGAATATATAATCAAATAATCAAACTAAGAAGAATATAAGAATGAATATAGAATGATAATAAAGAATAATAAGAATATAAATTATTTCTATTTACCGAGAACCCCTGTTTTGTTTGTTGGATAAGATTGGTTAAAGTCGCGAATTCATAAAAAATTCTTTTCTTTCAAAACAAACAAAGGTTTTTTGAAAGAAAAGATATAAATAAAATTAAGGATGGGAAAAGAAGAATAAAATTTATGAAAGTGGACTGTCATACATATTCGTGTAGAAAGAGGAATAGGTAAACTTCATTTAGTTCTACATTCCTTGTACTTATTTATTTTTATTATTAAGTACTTTAATATTAAGAATATTAAGATTATATTCATATTTTTTATAATAGGTAGACGTATCATAAGATATCTTTATAATTATAATAGGTACAAATATGAAATCGAGGTACCCGTTCTATGATAGATTTTAACTTTCCCTCTATTTTGGTTCCTTTAGTGGGCCTAGTCTTTCCGGCAATCGCAATGGCTTCTTTATCTCTTTATGTCCAAAGAAATAAGATTGTCTAAAAATGATGGGACCAAATCTCATCAATTTATTTCAACGCTGGATCATCATACAAATACTTTTTTAGTGTAATATGGTAGGATATATGATATGTGGCCTTTCCGAAAACAAACGGAAAAATTGTTATGTATACTGATGCATAATATATGCATTAATGTATGTATATGCGGTTATAGCTTAATCAATATCAATTAAATTCAAAATGATCAGCAAATATTTTTTTTTTAATCTTTGAAATAGAAACTCAATGTATCTAACCAATTATTCCTAATGGTTCATGTCAGAATACTGCTAGTTGATGGAAGTTATTTCGGAATCAAGCAAGAAAAGTAAAATCTATTTGGGTTATTTTATCAATTCTAATCGAATGCAACTGGATCTAGTATAGTATGAATTGGCGATCAGAACATATATGGATAGAACTTATAACGGGGTCTCGAAAAACAAGTAATTTTTGCTGGGCCTGTATCCTTTTTTTAGGTTCACTAGGATTCTTAGTGGTTGGAACTTCCAGTTATCTTGGTAGGAATCTGATATCCGTATTTCCTTCTCAGGAAATTGTTTTTTTCCCACAAGGGATCGTGATGTCTTTCTATGGGATCGCAGGTCTATTCATTAGTTCTTATTTGTGGTGCACAATTTCATGGAATTTAGGTAGTGGTTATGACCGATTCGATAGAAAAGAAGGGATAATGTGCTTTTTTCGTTGGGGATTCCCTGGAAAAAATCGTCGCATCTTCTTTCGTTTCTTTCTGAAAGATATCCAATCAATCAGAATAGAGGTGGGAGAGGGTCTTTTTACTCGTCGTGTCCTTTATATGGAAATCCGGGGTCAAGGAGCCATTCCCTTGACTCGTACTGATGATAATTTTAATCCACGAGAAATTGAACAAAAAGCTGCCGAATTGGCCTATTTCTTGCGCGTACCAATTGAATGAAATGAACTGAAGAAGAAATCTCAGCATGAGAGAAGAACTTACTAATTATCCTTTTAAGACAACTGCAGCTTCTTAAAAATGTTCATTCCGACAAAGGATGCTATATTCTATTTTACCGTTCCGTTGAGGCAGCAGTTCACATACATTATACATCTCAAATACAAATAAAAAAACCAGGAGGACGCATAAAGAATAAAAAAAATATAATAATTATATAATTATTAATTATAATATAATAATAATTTATTTTATATATAATATAATATATATTAAGTATTAAGAATAAGTATTAAGAATTTAAGTATTAATATAAACTATAAACTATTTGTACACCAAAAGTACACCAAAATATACGCATATACATGGCCCCCAGCTTAACTCTTTTATACTAATTAAAGGTCTAATAAGTTTCATTAAGAAGTCTAATCTAAGTTAAGTATAGATTCATCAAATATCTTACCTTTTGTTTTCGTAAAAACAGAATTCTTCCTTTTAGTTCCCTGATTTTGAATTGATACCCTATCCCCGTGCTGCGATTAAAAAGTTAAATCTTTCGAATTCGAAATAGAAATAAAAGAATTAAAGGATCTGGTAGGGTTCGTCTTAAAATAAAAATAATATTCGTTACTTAAAATGGATTTTCGAGTCTTCATCGAAAGGAATAAATGAAGATGGAATTGGTTACAATTTTCCTAATTGGTATTTCTGGAATCTGGAAAGAATATTTACTTCTTTTTTTTTTTGCATTCGAAAAGGTCCCTTCTTCGATGTTCTATTCTAGATACAAAGACCTTAATTCTGACACAAAAACAAAAATAGGAAAAGACCCATAAATTCGATACCTTGTTCTTGTTATAGAACTCGCGCTTCATAGAAATCTAAGATAGAATCAACGAATGAAACAGGTTCATTAACATCACAGATACATAATGAAAAAAAAAAAAGAAAGCATTACGCTTCCCTCCCATATCTTGTGTCTATACTCTTTTTGCCCTGGTGGGTTTCTCTCTCATTTAAGAAAAGTCTAGAAACTTGGATTATTAATTGGTGGAATACCAGGCAATCCGAAATCCTTTTGAATGATATTCAAGAGAAAAATGTTCTAGAAAATTTTATGTAATTAGAAGAACTATTCCTGTTGGACGAGATGATAAAGCAGTACTCGGACACATATATACAAGGGCAAGGGCTTCATATAGGAATGCACAAGGAAACAATACAATTGGTCAAAAGACACAATGAATCTCATTTCCATATAATTTTGCATTTATCGACAAATCTAATCTGTTTCGCTATTCTAAGTAGTTATTTTATTCTGGGTAATGAAGAACTTTTCATTCTTAATTCTTGGATTCAGGAATTTCTCTATAACTTAAGTGACACAATAAAAGCTTTTTCTATTCTTTTAGTTACTGATTTATGGATCGGATTCCACTCGACCCATGGTTGGGAACTAATGATTGGTTCGATATACAACGATTTTGGATTGGCTCAGAACGATCAAATTATATCTGGTCTTGTTTTCACTTTCCCAGTGATTCTAGATACAATTGTGAAATATTGGATCTTCCATTTTTTAAATCGTGTATCTCCTTCCCTTGTAGTAATTTATCATTCAATGAATGAATGAAGAATTCATTAGATCTCTTGATATCAATCAAATCAGACTTTTGCTTCGTGTATAAAGAAATCGTTTTAAATCTTACTTATTTTTTTTACTTCTACCTTTTCAGTTCAAGGTATTCATACCATATTCCACCAGTACAATTCTTTCAGTACAATCAATACAATGGCAAACTTGTGGATAGGGAATTCTACTAGCTACCTATCGAATTTATTGTAGAAATTCCGGGATCTATGATTGGACTATGCAAAATAGAAATACTTTTTCTTGGGTAAAAGAACAGATGACTCGATCCATTTCTTTATCGATCATGATATATGTAATAACTCGAGCATCTATTTCAAATGCATATCCCATTTTTGCGCAGCAGGGTTATGAAAATCCACGAGAAGCGACTGGTCGAATTGTATGTGCCAATTGCCATTTAGCTAATAAGCCCGTGGATATTGAAGTTCCGCAAGCTGTACTTCCTGATACTGTATTTGAA